TTTCAAATTCATTAAAATTTCATGTATTGATTCTTGAATACCTGCTATAGTAGAAAATTCGTGTGATATTTTCTCAGATTTTGCACGTGTGATACAGGTTCCTTCTATTTCTCCAAGCAAAGCCCTTCGAATCGCAATGCCTATTGTATCAGATTGTCCTTTCATAAGTGGAGACAGAATAAAGCGTCCGTAATAAAGACGCTTATTGTCTTTTCTTGATTCAACACATTTCCACTGCAGTGTCCGAGTAGATATTGTTACTTTCTCTCGAACCATAATAATATTGTTATTGTGAATTCATTGAATTATTTATTTCTCTTGAAATCTATTAACTATTTACTTTTTACACGCGCCTTTTTTTAGGGGGTCTGCATCCATTATGTGGCATAGGGGTTACATCCCGGACGAAAGTTAATAGTATACCACTTCTGCGAATAGCTCTTAATGCCGCATCTCGTCCAAGACCAGTCCCTTTTATCATGACTTCTGCTCGTTGCATTCCTTGATCCACTACTGTCCGAATAGCATTTCCTGCTGCGGTTTGAGCAGCAAAAGGTGTTCCTCTTCTTGTGCCTTTGAATCCACAAGTGCCAGCTGAGGACCAAGAAATTACTCGTCCCCGTACATCTGTAACAGTCACAATAGTATTGTTGAAACTTGCTTGAACATGAATAACTACTTTTGGTATTTTACGTCCATTCTTACGTGAACCAATGCGTCCAGTTCTGCGTGAACCAATGCGTCCAGTTCTGCGTGAACCAATTCGTGGTAAAGGTTTTGCCATATTTTATCATCTCATAAATATAAGTCAGCGGTCTATGGATATATCCATTTTATGTCAAAATGGATCCTTTCTTTTTTTTTCCATCGGATCCTTTAGAGTGTTCTCGTTTAGAAAGATTATCCTTGTCTTTGTTTATGTCTTGGGTTGAAGCAAATTATTAAAATTCGTCCCCGTCTACGTATCAGTCGACATTTTTCACAAATTTTACGAACAGAAGCTCTTATTTTCATATTTGTCATCCCTTAATTTTTGAATATACATAACTTTTTTTTGAAGAAACTAAGTTTCTTTAAATTTTGAAATCTTAAATTCTATTCCTACGAAAGGTGAAAGTGCTTTTAAAGTTGAAAGAAAAAATTTCCTAATCATTGAAATTTTTTTATGGAGTCTATAAATTAGACGTGCTCGGATCGAATTATAAGTACTTTGATACTATCTCTTGGTGGTAGTATACGTAAAAAAAATTATCTTGGCTAAAAGATAACCTAAAACCAGATCTTGATTATCTAAACGAACTTGGAACATATTATTGAAATTGAAAAAGTGATTCAGATTTAGTAATTAAACTTTCCAAAATTCATTTTTGTTCTTTCATCCCATCGCAAATCCTCTTGAAGTATTAACTAATGTAAGAGGAATCGAGAGGAATGGTATTAGAAACCTATTCTTTAAATCTCTTTTTTTAACAAATAAATAAGAAGTCTGGGTCGAATTCGGATATTAAAAAGATTACCATATATAACACAAGATTTCTCCGCCAATTCTTTCGAGTCGAGCTTCCCGGTCTGTCATTATACCTCGCGAAGTAGAAAGAATTACAATGCCCATCCCACCCAAAATTCTAGGAATTTTTTGATAGTTAGAATAAATTCGTAAACCTGGTCGGCTGATTCGTTTTAAATTTAGACTAGTTCTATATGGTCCTTTCTTCTTCCTTCTATGGCGTAAGATTAAAACCAAAAATTTTTTGTTTTCTTCCCGATGTTTCCTTACATTTTCAATAAAACCCTCTCGTAAGAGTATTTTGATAATGTTTTCGTTGATGTTAGTAGCTGCTATTCGAACGATTCCTTTTCTATTCATGTCAGCATTTCGTATAGAGGTTATTATCTCAGCAATAGGATCCCTACCCATGATAAACTAAAATTATTATTTTTCGCTAGTTTTGATATAATCAACATACTCTTGGTTTTTGTTAATTAATTATTTTATTTAATCTCTGAATTTTTATTTTCTTATTATTTAATTAAAGGTATATGCGTGAAACACAATTTACTAATTAATTTGATTTGAGTAATTCTATTTCGTTTTTATTCAACTAATTAAAATACTATAACTATAATAAAATACTATAACTATAATACTAAATACTATAACTATATCATGGTCTCCTCTTAATCTGAAATTTTCTATCTTATATCGTCTAATTTTTTATCTTATAAGACCTCAGGTGCTAATGAAACAATTTTAGTAAAATTTAATTGTCTCAATTCCCGGGCAATTGCACCAAAAATTCGAGTTCCTTTCGGATTTCCCTCTTGATCAATGACAACTGCAGCATTGTCATCGTATCTTATTATTATACCGTTATTACGTTTAAGTTCTTTACAAGTACGTACAATTACAGCTCTGATTACTTCTGATCTTTCTAGAGGTGAATTTGGTGCTGCTTCCTTGATCACAGCAACAATAACGTCACCGATATGAGCATATCGGCGATTACTAGTCCCTATGATTCGAATACACATCAATTCTCGGGCTCCGCTGTTATCTGCTACATTCAAATGGGTCTGAGATTGGATCATATCATTTTTTTTTTTATTTGTTATTTAAATGCAAAGGAAAAAAAAAGATATATTGTTTGTCCAAAACAAAAAAATAAACTTCCACTTTTTTTTAGTATACAAAAGGTCGTTTTCCTTTGGTTCTATATTCCTATTTTGAAATAAGGAATTGAGTTCGTATAGGCATTTTTGATGCTGCTATTGACATAGACTTTTTTGCGATATTTTCTGCTACTCCGCCCATTTCATAAAGTATTCTACCCGGTTTAACGACAGCTACCCAATATTCGGGAGATCCTTTCCCCGAACCCATCCGTGTTTCCGTAGGTCTTAAAGTAATGGGTTTGTCGGGAAATATACGTACCCATATTTTTCCACCGCGGCGTGCATTTCGTGTCATTGCTCGTCGTCCGGCTTCTATTTGTCTAGATGTAATCCAAGCGGATTCAAGTGCTTGAAGAGCATATCTTCCAAAACAAATACGATTTCCTCGAAAAGCTATTCCTTTCATTCTTCCTCGATGTTGTTTACGGAATCGGGTTCTTTTGGGGTTATAGTTGATGGTTCTTTCTCAATTCCATCTCTACTACAGAACCGGACATGAGAATTTCTTCTCATCCAGCTCCTCGCGAATGAAATGATTAAAAAAAAAAATATCCATGTCTTTTACGAATAAAATAATATATTAAATCATCGTATTCTTTGAGATTTCATTTAATTTAGTTAAATCTATTTATTTTAATTTATTTCTTACTTATTAGATCTATTTATTAGTATTAAAATCTTAGATTATTAGATTATTAGAATAGGATATTAGGTAGAATAGAATATTAGTAGAATAAAAATTTGTATCTATCTAATATATATAAATTAGAATCTATATTCTATTTTAGAGTTCTACTAGTTCTAGATCTAATAGTTCTAGATAGAAATAGAAAAAATTCTCTATAATTAATGTCTATAACTAGAATAATTTTTTCTATTTTATTTGTTTATTTTCGATAATCTTGTTTTTGTTATTTGTTATAATATAAGGTTGTAACAAATTTTTTTATATATTCGAATTAGGATATCAGATTGATCAAATTTAGCAATCAAAAAGAATATAAAACAAATCTTCGCGGGCGAATATTTCCTCTTGCATATTTAGTTTTTCAATAGTTATTTTATTTGTAGAGGTAACCCATGATCTCTCATAATAAAATAAATCGATTGTCTTCTGTTTCCTTTCGCTATCCTCCCAATAAATCATTAAGATTTGTTTTCAGTAAAATCTTATGTATTTATAGGTTACATCGTTCCCATCACTTCTCAATTAATGTTTAGGTCTTATTTTTCCAATGGAGCCTCTAATAAAATTATAAAATAAAAAAAAAATTGTTCTTGAGTCAATCTTCTCAGTCTGGAGTGAATCAAGGCTCTTGGTTTTTTGTTTTATCAACAGATTAGTTTAATTTTAAATCAATTGGTATGGATGCTTTACTACATTAGCTTTTATGTGATGACTCATAGACCTTACATATTGGAATTTTATATCATTGATATTCTTTTTCTTTCTTTCATCCTTCCACTTATCTGCATAATTTTCTATTTTGATTTCTAAAGCATAATCAGATTGTTTTTCTTTTGTTTGTGCAAAAAGGATTTTAATTGCTACAATGATATGACTAATATATCATATCTTGACTCTTTTTTTGTATCCAGATAATGCAAAGTGATGGGTTGGTTATTAGTTGTATAATTATTAGTTCATACTCTGGTCAGTCCGTTTTTTCTTTTTTATCCGGACTCTAAAAAACCAACGAGTCACACACTAAGCATAGCAATTATATTACTCAATTTTTTATTTTATTTTATTCAACCCGATATAAATAGAATTCGAAGAATTAGAAATAGCCATATCTAGTTAAATTATTAATATTAAATTAATTCTATAGTGTAAAATTTGAAATTATTAAATTAATATTTGACTATTTGAATTTAATAGTTAATAGAATTAGAAGTGTTTCTTTTTGTTTTGATTAAACAAAAAAAAAGAATGAAGGATTTTGTTCTTTTTTGTTTTCTTCTAGCAATGGATAGAATGGAAAAACCAAGTCAAGTAAGGGTTTATTATTTCTTGTCTAGAAATGTCCAAATTTTTATGCCCAATACCCCATAAATAGTTCTAACTGTATACGAGCAATAACAAATTTTAGCGCGAATGGTTTGCAGAGGAACCCTACCTTCTCGAATCCATTCGACTCGTGCAATTTCTTTTCCATCAAGACGTCCCGCAATTTGTACTTGAATTCCTTTTGTATCTGCCTGTTCAGTTAATTCAATAGCTTTTTTCATTGCTTTACGAAAAGAAACTCTATTCTTTAATTGTCCAGCTATAAATTCGGCAAGGATATTAGGGTTCCTATAAGGATTTGAAATTCTTGTGATAA